ATTGAATTATTAGTTAAAATTTTCATTGAAAAAATATACATAGATGCCTTTCTATGTATCATTAATATGCGCAGAATCCCTCTACAACTTTTTATCGAATCAACAAAAAAAATTCTTGATAATGATAAATACATTAACAATAACGAAACAAATCAAGAAAGGATTAATAAAACAAAACAAAATAAAATTGACTTTATTTTGTCTATGACTATAAAAAGGGCTTTTGATAATCTTAGAAATAGTAAGCAGAAGTCAGATATTTTTTTTGATTTATCTTACTTGTCACAAAAATATGTATTTTTCAAATTATCACAAACGCAGATTATTAACTTCAATAAGTTAAGATCTATTCTTCAATATAATGGACCGTCTTTTTTTCTTAAGACTGAAATAAAGGATTTTTTTGGAAGACAAGGAATATTGCATTCCGAATTAAGACATAATAAACTTCCAAATTATGGAATGAATCCATGGAAAAACTGGTTAAAAGGTCATTATCAATACGATTTATCTCGAATTACATCGTCTAGATTAATCCCCAAAAAATGGCGAAATAGAATCAACCAATACCAAACGTCTCAAAATAAAGATTTAAACAAATGGTATTCCTCTGAAAAAGACCAATTACTTGATTCAAAAAAAAAACAAAATTCGAAAGTCTATTTATTACCAAATAAACCAAATAAAGAGGATAATTTAAAAAAAAACTATAGATATGATCTTTTATCATATAAATATATTCATTCTGAAACTAAAAATAACTACTATATTTATAGATCATCATTAGAAACAAAGAATAACCAAGAAAAAGAAACAAATAATAACCAAGAAAATTCCACCAGAAATAGAAATAAAGAAAAATTTTTTAGCATACTCAAGAATATTTCTAGCAAGAATTATTTAGGAAAAAGCGATATTATATATATGGAAAAAAATAAAGATAGAAAATTTTTGTATAAAATTAATAAAAATATTAAGGTTGAACCTAATAAGGACCAAATAAAGGATAAAATTCATAATAATGGTCTTTTTTATCTTCCGATTGATTCAAATTGGGAAATAAAGTGCAAAAAGGTATTTTTTGATTGGATGGGAATGAATGAAAAAATCTTAATCTTAAATTGCCTCATATCGAATCCGAAAGTTTTTTTCTTTCCAAAGTTTGGGATACTTTATCATAAATATAAAGAGAAACCTTGGTTTATTCCAAGCAAATTACTTCTTTTTAATTTGAATAAAAATCCCAATTTTAGTGAAAATAAAAATATCAACGGAAAGAAAGAAGAGGATTTTTTCAAATTTAGCCCATCAAAGTCAAAACAATATTTTGAATTAAATAATCAAAACAATATTGAAGAATACTTTTTAGAATCCATCGAAAAACTAAAAATATTCCTTAAAGGAGATTTTCCTTTGCAATTAAGATGGGCTGGACGTGTCAATCAATTGAATCAAAAAATAATGAATAATATCCAGATATATGGTCTACTACTTAGCCTGATAAATGTCAAAAAAATTACTATATCCTATATTCAAAGAAAAGAAATGGATCTGGATATAATGAATAGGCATTTAAATCTTACACAATTAATGAAAACAGGAATATTAATTCTGGAACCTGCCCGCCTATCTCTAAAAAATGACGGACAGTTTTTTATGTATCAAATCATAGGTATTTCATTGGTTCATAAAAGTAAGCACCAAAGTAATCAAAGATACCAAAAACAAAAAAATGTTGCTAAAAATACAGACAAAAAGAATTCTGATTTGCTTGTTCCTGAAAAAATTTTATCGTCTAGACGCCGTAGAGAATTAAGAATTCTCATTTCTTTCAATTTGAATTTAAAGAATAACACTGGTGTGGATAAAAACACATTAGTTTACAACGATAACAAGATAAAAAAATGGAGTCAATTTTTGGATGAAAATCAAGATTTTGACATAAAAAAAAATGAATTAATTAAATTCAAGTTCTTTTTTTGGCCTAATTATCGATTAGAAGATTTAGCTTGTATGAATCGCTATTGGTTTGATACCAATAATGGGAGCCGCTTGAGTATGTTAAGGATATATATGTATCCATGATTAACAATTTTCAGTTTCCTAGATATTCTGTTGTTCTATGAATCAGCTTTTTCTGTCTGTGATCTAAATATATCCATGTTATATGCAAGCAACCAAATGAACATATGCACTGTCTTACATTCCAGTCTAGGATAGTGCAATAATAAGGAAATGACGTAGGAAAAATGTCGTATCAATTAACGCGAGAAATTAATCAACAGAATCTTCCTACTAAACTATTTGGTATCGTCTTTTTACTATACAAATGAGCTCCAAAATAGGATTTATTAATTGATAAAATCAGGAGTCTATAAAAAAATTCTGATTATTGTGTATACTACATTAAAATTTCTGACATTATTATTACTGCTTAATAAAATAAATATCTGTAAAAAGGGGAGTGTGAAATTATTTTATGGTAAAAAATTCATTTATT